ATGCAGCGGCAGAGGCGACATTAGCTGCGGGAGAAGCAACATCCCTTTCTTATGGCTAAGTAAGGCTTTTCCCTACTCATCATCTCTATCTCGAACCATGTTACCATTCGTTCCGAGTCGCCAAGAGCTAGAACAGCTTCTTCCCCCTCGGGAAGTAAGATAGCAGGAATAGTAGATCCACTACGCTTTGCGCCTCGTATTCCTTCTTTAAGGCCGGGAGCCGGGAACTCAAAAAGCATCTATCTGGATGGTGGTCACTCCTTGCCTACTTATCTTCCGATAAAACTTCCAACAACGTGCCATAAGGGCTAAAATCGCTTATTTTCAATAGCTGCGGTTCTTCCTGTATTGCTCCTCTTATGGAGATAGGGACTCTTCCTTTTGAGTTGAGTTTCCTCCCCTTTAACTTAACAACAACCAATATATTATTTAGAAAGAGTTTCTTTGTTTTTGCTAATCTATAAGGGGCTTCCATGCTTCTTTCCTTCCTAGCCGTCTATTTCAATCGAGAGAGTTCAACTCCCAGTCTCAGGTCAAATGCAGAAGAGACAGGAGCTTCTTCCCTCGGGTCGTATGGACAGGAGTAAGCAAAAGCCAGATCTGATTCAATAGGAACAGAACCTTCTACCCCGTCTGGTATTCAATTCACTAGCTTCGACCACTCTCACTCCCTTTCTTAAAGAGTCAAAGTGCTTAGAGGAAGAAGGGGAAGTCTGAAAAGACTGACAGATATCGATGAACTGGATGAAGTTTTAAAGAGCAGTCCCGGGCGGCCGAAGAAAGAGTCGTTAAGCCGAGAAAGCTAACAATTTGCCTTCTCATCCAAAATAAGGAAGGGAGTTTTCAAGGTGTTAAGAATCGATTGAAGCATCCCTGGACTTCTACTCGATAGAGTGATCGAATCGGGCGCTATGGACTTCAAAGCCTCGAGGGTTGTGCGATAACGCTCGTTCTCTCTTTCTTTTCCCACTACGCGCTAACTATAGATTGAATAATCGAAGCCAGATGAAATAGCATAAAGGAGTGGTTTGATCTAAATTTTTATCCTATTCATGTATCATAGATCGGCAGGGAGATTTTCATTCCTTGTCCACTCTTTTCCGAAAAACTGCAATTAGGAATAGAGAATCTATATCAAAGAAAGGTCTAACAGTTTCCATAATGATTTCCATTGTTATTTGATACATTTCGGTCAGTAACATTAGTGAATTAGGTGAAGATGCGGAAAGAGAGGGATTCGAACCCTCGGTAAACAAAAGCCTACATAGCAATTCCAATGCTACGCCTTAAACCGTGAAAGCCAACAAGCAACGGCTTCTAGTTTAGACTAGCGCTACAACGCTATTCATATAGTTCTTGTTGAAGCCGTTGTGCGTGAGTATTAGTCTAAAGACTAAAGCGTCTTCCTTGGTTATTTAGAAATTGTTTATTTGTTGTTGTGAAGTTTATAGGGTGTTGGAATTCTTTAAGGTCCGGAGGGGCTGAAGTCGACATGACCAGCGACGGAGAGCTTGTATTAGAAGGATCACTTGCTTCTTGCCTTATATTACTTAGTCAAGCAAGCTTTCGCGCTAGGCGCTCACCTTTTTTGTCTGGGTGGAAGCTGGCGGGCAGGGCTTGCTTACCCGGATACACGGAATTGGGATCTCTGTTGCATGCAAATCTTTCTATCGGGAAAGCCTCGCTTATTCAAATCAAAGGGCTTCTTATTTAGAACCCTTTTTTTTTTGCTCATAAGTAAGTAAGCGTTGGTAGGAACGGCGGGATGATGATGAGTATATAAATCAATAAAGACCAAAAAAGAATAAATGGCAAGATCCTTTTTATATCGATGGAGGAAATAACGATGTAGAGGAAAACAGGGCAGGGATTCTCTACAATGACACTGTTGTAGACCAATTGAAAGGGATGTAGCGCAGCTTGGTAGCGCCTTTGTTTTGGGTAAAAAATTTCACGGGTTCCAATCCTTTCATCCCTACCTATTCTTCTCCTCTGGGCAGTAACGAGGGATCCGTTGAGATCGATTCGGACATACATATTTTCATTTTATGAGACTAGATGCATGCAAGATGTATTGGTGGTACAAAAAGAATCCTTTTTCTTTACAGTCGTATCTACTGTGATAAGAAAGCGCTCTTAGTTCAGTTCGGTAGAACGTGGGTCTCCAAAACCCGATGTCGTAGGTTCAAATCCTACAGAGCGTGATTCCAAATCAACAGACCCTATTGCCGAGATATGGCAACTTTTTTTTAAAGTAAAAAGTCATAAGAAGTCGTCTAACTTAATTCACAAATGAAACTCAATTATTGTAGGAAAAAAAAATGGAAAAGCATTCAAAATGATTATTCAATTTCTTTTCTTTTCAATTGTATCGAATCCTTTTTCTATTTTACTTTAACTCATTAGATTCAGTAGTAGGTTTCTTAATTGCACATAATATCTCGAATAAGAAGAGAAAAAGTCTCGCACGATCGCTCGAAGAAATCAAACCTTTATTTCGGTCCAACTCGATTCTAAGACTAGTAATTCCTATGTTCTTTTCCTTTTAGGTTCTACATTTTTCTTTCAATATTATAGAGTCCCATCCTTTTGACTTAACAACAACAAAACAAGCAAGGGCTGACGCGAAAGAACAAGCAACGAGCAAGAAAACTCCTGCGCATCCGTTTTCTTGCTTAGCCGTGAAAGGTTTTGATTCGAGGCTTTTTCCTTGTTGACTGGAGCCCAAATAAGGCAATGAGAAAGCGTCCGTTCACGTCAGGGTCCGAAGGAGGCTTTGACTTTCATCGAGATTGGCCTGGTGTGAAGTGTACCGGCCCAATAGAAAGGAACGAGGGGAAGAATCGACGAGGAATCGATAAGACAATAGAAAGGAAGAAGGGGGAAAGGACAAAGGAAAGACCAATGTATACATTTCATCACTGGGGTAGAGAAAATCGGCTTAAAATTTTGAAGTTGATAGTGAACGATGTAAGCCTTTGTCCACTATTCGTTCCCCCTAGAACATAAGTGAATGAAAAAGCGTGAGGATAATTCTAAACTCGAGATGTTAGAAGGTGCGAAATCAATGGGTGCCGGAGCTGCTACAATTGCTTCAGCGGGAGCTGCTGTCGGTATTGGAAACGTCCTTAGTTCCTCGATTCATTCCGTGGCGCGAAATCCATCATTGGCTAAACAATTATTTGGTTATGCCATTTTGGGCTTTGCTCTAACCGAAGCTATTGCATCGTTTGCCCCAATGATGGCCTTTTTGATCTCATTCGTATTCCGATCGAAGAAAGAAGGAAGGAGGCTAGTCCCCGAAAATGCCTTTGGAAGTTGGGGTTCATAATATGACTTCAAAGACTGGTGTGAAGTCGTAACAAGGTAGCCGTAGGGGAACCTGTGGCTGGATTGAATCCTTATTTTATTTCGGTATGCCGCTCCGCGAGCAAGGAGCGAGAGAACCAAGTGGGCTGTGGTGATGTCAGAATTTGCACCTATTTGTATCTATTTAGTGATCAGTCCGCTAGTTTCTTTGATCCCACTCGGTGTTCCTTTTCCATTTTCTTCCAATAGTTCGACCTATCCAGAAAAATTGTCGGCCTACGAATGTGGTTTCGATCCTTCCGGTGATGCCAGAAGTCGTTTTGATATACGATTTTATCTTGTTTCAATTTTATTTATTATTCCTGATCCGGAAGTAACCTTTTCCTTTCCTTGGGCAGTATCTCTCAACAAGATTGATCCGTTTGGATCTTGGTCCATGATGGCCTTTTTATTGATTTTGACGATAGGATCTCTCTATGAATGGAAAAGGGGTGCTTCGGATCGGGAGTAACCACTAGTGATAGGGCAAAAATCGGGGGGAAGGACAAAGGAAAGAGCGATGCCTACATTAAATCAATTGATTCGTCATGGTAGAGAAGAAAAACGGCGCACGGACCGTACTCGAGCTTTGGATCAATGCCCCCAGAAGCAAGGAGTATGCCCGCGTGTTTCAACGAGAACACCGAAAAAACCTAATTCAGCTCCACGTAAGATAGCCAAAGTACGGTTGAGCAATCGACATGATATATTTGCTCACATTCCAGGCGAAGGTCATAATTTGCAGGAACATTCTATGGTCTTAATAAGAGGAGGTAGAGTGAAAGATTCGCCAGGTGTGAAATCCCATTGTATTCGAGGAGTCAAGGATTTGCTGGGAATTCCGGATCGAAGAAGAGGCAGATCAAAATATGGTGCGGAAAAACCCAAATCGAGATGAATGGAAGATGCCTATGGAACTCGGTCAGGAGAGGTTTATCCTTTGCCTCAAGGATGGCCTTTTTGATCTCATTCGTATTCTGATCGAAGAAGTTTCATTCAACCAACTATCTTTTTGAAGCAGATAGTTCACAGTGCTTCTTCTTTTTAGACTTGAAAAACGAAATATATGGACGATCTTTTTTCTGCCGTCTTGCCTTTTTTAAAGGAAGCTAGCGAACTTGTCGCGGTCCTACCACAAGGGCACCAGAATCCGCCACTCGAAGTGGTGGAAGGACCATCCACATTCAACGACTTACGTCGATTAGAAGTGGATCATCGACTGGTTATACCAGCCAACACCAATTTACGAAATATCGTAACGTCGGTCGGTATAGCTCATTCTGTGGCACCTTCTTCAGAAGGTGTGACTGTCTTGCCTCAAACGGGGCCCCCGGGAGGCCAGTCGGAGGCAGCAGAAACCGCATCTACGGGGCAAAACCGAGCCGTGGAGCAAGCTGGACCATCATCGCGGCAGTGGGAAACTAAATCACCCAGTAATCTGAATTCTTCGGATTTGCGATCTCTTGCCCGATGTTTTGAATCGCTTCCTGAGCCCGGCGATGAAGCTAGTTCGCTTCCTGTGGCCCAGGAGGCGTTGCCGCAGGCCCCCGCGCCAGCTCCCCACCCTGCTGTTCCCAATCCACCGGTTATTCCGCAGTTTCCCCCTTTGCTTTCTGATGGGGACCGCTTGGTCAAGCTCAGAGAGACCTTGCTTTTGTATACCCCCACTGACTTCGGAAGCTTCGAAAATAAATTGACCCTAGCCGTTCCGATAGAGAAAAGTGTGGAAGCTGCTTTACTGGAAGATGGATTCAATGCCGATCGTATCCGCCTGCAACTCAACGAAATACGAGGAGTGCTTTTCTGCCATCCAAAAAGGTCCTTTCTTCTATCTTTTGATACACTGGAACGCTATTTAAATGAGATACAAACAGAGGGGACGCGGAACAGCACTCCATATCGGAAGGTCATGCAAAAAATTAGTCGGTATAACATTGTATTGTGGTGACCGAGCGAAAGAGGGGGCCAGATTTGGGTTGGGGTATAGAGCCGTAAGCGCGGTGGGGGGTGACAGAGGACGTGCTCGTACGGTTCATATAAGGATATGATAAAGTACTTTTTTCTTGGGAACTTTCAGTCCTCTATATTCGAAATATGCCTTTCTAGGAGCATTACGATCTGCAGCTCAAATGGTCCCCTATGAAGTCTCTATTGGCCTTATTCTTATTGTGCGCCTTGTGAGCGCGTTTGGATCCGCGAAGGCAATCGCTCGGATGTTCCCCTAACCCAACCCGGAAACAGACCGGAGGGAACCGCAGCATGGGGAATGTCCGCGTCTCGTCGCAAGGCTCATTTTTAGTTGTGGGTCATAGGGCGGGCAGCTTTATCTGATCAAGGGCCGGGGCACAAGGGTCCTGGTACTATCCAGGTGCGAAGAACCCCGGATGTGACTGCAATGAGCAGAAATCTCACTCACGGGCCTAAACGACGAGAAAACAGTCGAACGTGAGAGCAAGGGATCACCTAACGAATGGACGAGCTCAAAGGGGGGAGGGAGGCAAGAACCATGCTTTCAGAGAAGTGGCGGTCCGAATCTTATCTGAACTGCGAGAATAACTGACTAAGCCGTGCCATAAGGGGTCATTCTCCAAACGGGACGGGGCCAAGCCTTTAGGTTGTTTAAGTAGGTTGGGTGACAGATCGGCCATAGGAGTACTCCGGGATATAAACCAGGGCAACAAAAGTGGAGCATACGACGATGCCGCCCGTTTTCATTTCGTGGAAGTCCCCGGCAGAGGAAAGGGCTGTAGGTGATGGCGCGTTCCTTATCTAGAGAGGGGCGGTTCAATCCTTTCTATTGGTTCGTGCGTGGCAGCTGGTATATGATGAAAGGCGGGCCGCTTTTTCGGGACCTATTCTCTTAATAGGCGGAAAAGCGAAATAGGAAAGGGGCCGAGCTGACTGATGAGTGTCTTTTTAGCCTTTAAAAGGCTCTCATGTGGAGCTAACATGGCAGGCTACATATAAGTATAGCCAAATCAAGATGAGATGGGACGGACGGTCAGAGGCCGCAGCGGGACTACCATAGGAAAGCCCGCCCCCGCTAGCTAACATAGAAAGATATTCCCGGATAGCAGTAGTCTCTATGTAAATCTCTTCCCGACCGGGCCAGGCCGAATCGGGCCACCACTTGGGATGGGAATGGCTCAGCCCACATGCATCATTTGATGAAAGCACTCCAGTCCAGTCGCCTCCGATGATTGGTTTGTCAACCACGCTTTCTCTCCCTCAAAACAATGCTCCTCACCAAATGCCCTTCCTTGGGTTGGGGCAACACAGCAATGAGTAGTTCGCTCCAGGGCCCACCCCCTCGAGAGCAAGATGCCGGCCGAGATGGAGCTGGGAGCAAACCAACCTATACTTTCCTGGGGCTTGCCTTGCCTCAACATCTAAATAAATAAAGGGCGGGCGCCGAAAAGGAACCAGCCCTGCCTCTTCAAGAAAGCTTTGCTTGGTAGGCGCTGCCTACTCACTCGGACAATGCTCTGAACACGAAAGTGTGCAGTTCCGCCCCCCTTCTCCCATGCTGAGTCACAGGCAGCGCCTCGGAAAGCACGGACGAGCCACATGCAGGGAAACTTGCACGTGTGGTTCTGGCCGGGGACCCCGGTATACTGTACTAATATGTGTAGGTTCCCGTAATTCGAGTGAGATTGTCATGGCGCAAAAGCAGATATGGTCCGGTATTCCCTTGTTCCCTGTATTGGTTATGTTCTTTATTTCTCGTCTAGCAGAAACTAATCGAGCTCCATTTGATCTCCCAGAAGCGGAAGCTGAATCAGTTGCAGGCTATAATGTAGAATATGCGCGGGATGCGATCCTTAATAGTTCACTGTTGGCGGAAGCCAATGTCCCGGGATCCCGGGGACTCATTCTGACTGAAACAAGGGGCGGGTCTTTACCAACTTCCAAATATTCTATTTTAGGGAAGCCAAAAAAGGTGAGCGCCTAGCGCGAAAGCTTGCTTGACTAAGTAATATAAGGCAAGAAGCAAGGGATTGAGCTGCGCGAAAGCTTCTATTATAAAGAACAAGCAACGGCTTCTAACGCTACAGACGCTATATGTTAATAAGAAGCCGTTGTGCGTGAGTAAGAAGTAAAAAGCCGCGAAGCGGATTCCTTGCTCTACCGCGAAAGCATTATAAAGGCGCAGGAGTTTTCTTGCTGCACCAAGGAAACGGATGCGCGTTAGCGCAACGGCTTTCGCGGTAGCTCAGCCCTTGCTTGTTGGAGGCAAAGCCCTTTACCGTTGCTTGTTTAGTAAAGTCAAGCTTTTTGATAGGAGTAGGTGCTTGCTAGGGCACTATTCATTCTTCATTTGAAACTAACGAGTGTCGGGTCGGGGATTTCTGCCTTGTTATCAAAAAGGGAGTTGGGTAAAGCAAACTCTCTCCTTGGAGGAGCACGGGCTTAGTCAAGTAGAACCGGGTTGCGCTGCTTGATGTTCCGATCGAAAACAAATCAGTGGGGCCATGCCGGTACGACTGAATATGCGTTAGAAAGGTCAACCCCTCCCCTACGACACCAAAAAAACCGGGCCGAACTTCTAACCCGCCCGCTTCCATAGAAAAATATCGTGGCAACGTAGACCTAAGTGGTCATATTGGATCCTTGGGAACCATCACAAGTACGGCCGGCCTATATTTGAACGAAAATGCCGTGTCGTCCAGCGGAGCCTAGAAGAAGGTGACTCGCGCAGACAGCTGACTCCTTTTCAATAGAAAAGAATAGCCAAACCAACCCAGCTGGCTGGTCAATCTCAGAGATCTTATCGGCCGGCAAACCGGAGACGGGCGACCACGGTCCCGACCTTACCAGCACCTGAGGTGTACTAATCAATGAAGCCCCGAAACCTACTTTATTTTATGAAAAAATAAACCAAGCCTAACCGGTCACGACATGTTGTTGATATTGATTGAGTTGGAGGGACTTTCGCTGACTGAATCCATCCATAAACCTAGACCCCGGTAACCTTTGTAACCAAAGCGTCACGACAACATCCAAAGGTAACCTTTGGATTCTTAAGTAGGGGGGCAAGGAGGAGCACGTAGGAATGCCGACCACTACATAAGCCACTAGTGGCTGAGAGAAAGCGAGCAGCACCTTGTATAGGTTGGGCGGAGCTTGAAGAAGCGAGCCCCTATCAGAGAAAGCCATTGCGCGCTAGCCTAGCTAGCTAACGTTTTTCAGCCGGCTGTTATGTTAGTTGTAGCGCGTCTTCCCTCCTTCTCTCACTTCGGAAAGATTTAGCAGTCTTTTCTTATGATGACCTGGTCGCGAGAGTACGATACATCGGTGTAAAAGATTGAGTTGGATCTGTGAGGTTGGTTATATATGTATATCGATATGTCGCTCCTTCCAATCGCCCTTGTTCTTGAAGCTCTCGCTTTCCCCCCCCTATCTAATAAGGTAAGTTGCCCCTGCCAATGAAATCCAATCTGCAGGCACCTGCCTATGTGTCTGCCGCTTGCACTCTACCATATTCATTCCACGCTTTTTTAGGACTTTCTAAAAGTGCCGGTATGAGAAATGAAATAAAGGAGTTGAGAATGCCTCATTGAAAGGAAGATCTCTGGGAGCCTTCACTCGTCAACCTAAAAACAGGAAGAAGCTCGTCTTGAAGATGAAGACGTAGGGAGGATGGGAATGAGGTGCAACCGATTAAAGAGCGATCAGGAGGGTTTCAAAGCGCCTTGCCTGACTTCCCGCCAGAAATAGAAGATTTATTGCTTGCTCTGGTTATAAGCGGTTAAGGTAAAGGGCAACCAACTTTCAATCATACTTCTCATTTTGCCTTGCTCATGGCACTTCTTTCTTCGTCACTCGCCCTTCCTCACAACATAAGGTTTAGTGCCCTCCCGTTCGATTAGCTCTCTCGCAACAAACAGAGGAACCGAGAATGAATATGCGCTTATGTGCTGCGCTTCGACTTAGTCCTCTAACTCTAACCTTTAGTCGACCAACCACCATCTCCTTCCTAGGAAACCATTTGCCTTTTCATTCCTTTCCTAGATAAGCTATCCTCTCTAGGCGGACCTACCTTTATCAATGAAGGGGCCCGTTGTACTCTTTCCCATTTTTTTTTAGTTTATAGCTCCTGGAACTAGCACACCATGGGTCGGGCTCTCGATCAGCATAGATGGGCGGTGTGGATAGGGTAGAAGAGAACCGGGCAGTACCTCATACTATGCCTTCCACTATGGAAGTGGGAATCCTCCTTCTCCAGGGGGGTCACAATGGTGAAAGATTCGGAAAAGGATTCCTCTATGAACGGGCTGAGAGATCCGGCATAACCACTCACGAAAGCTTCTTTAATCATCTTTGCAGACTTGCGCCAGTTGTCCTTTAACAATCCTTAATAGTAGATCCAATTCCGGCATCATGTAGAACTAAGATCCCAAGTACTAATCAATGAAGCCCCGAAAACAAACCTCTTTGCAAAAGAGACACCATAGGGGAGGTAATTCAATTGAGAGAGAATCTATCAGTTACTTAGCGTGACACAGCTACCTACGCCGACATGTGTATGTGTACAGGAACGGGTGCGGGAGCTACCCCCTGGTGCTTTGCCGGAAGCCCTTCATCCATCTCAATATATGGACGCAAAGGCTTCTCCGAACATCAAAACACTTCTGGATTTCGGGCCCTACTGAGAAAGGGGAGAACCTGCCGCTTCGGATGAATTCTTTTTTTTGTGCTTTTCGGTATACCAGTGAGAGATCTGTTCCGATGGCCTCCGGCCACTGTCAAAGCCGGTAGGTTTTGGGTTTTTCAAAAAAATCCTTAGTCGAAGATCTGGCATTAAATGCTTCTGAATTCAATTCAAAAGATGTCCGAATCAAAATTCCGAAAAAGTGGTAGTCATAGGACATATCTCAAGCCAGCGAGAAAGCCAAGTTTGAAAGGTTAAGTTCATTTGCTCCTTACTTAGGATTGTCCGAGGAGTTCATAGTGAAATTCTCCCTACGAAAATTCTCCTTCTACTCCTCCGGCGAGCCCATATAGGCCTTATCTTGGGAGTTATCTTGCACTTCAGCCCTTGGGAGAAAGGTTACAGACAGCCCTGTCTCTGTCAAGCACTCTTATGAGAATAGGAGTATTGAAAGCATTTCATTGAAAGGTAAAGGAGCAGTATCAAATAAACCAGCTCTATATCATAAGCCAAAGAGGGGAGATGAGATATTGAGTAGGTAGTAGATATGGCTTTTGGTCTCCCATATGCTTAAAAAGTAGTGTATGGAGGGGAAAGGGAAAGCTCGACTCTTACAGAGGGAAGTCCTTTACTTCGGTCGTAGGTTGAAAGCCTATTCCAGTCCTTAGCCCTTTTGTTTACCTTACTAAAGATCCCCGAATCCGAATAGAATGAATGAGATATCCTTTCGGTTAAGAAGAACGAAAGAAGACGATTAGAGTCTAAGGGACATTTCTTATCGTGGATTCTGTGCATCCATTCTAAGATCGTACATTCAATTAAGAATGAAGTATGTGAGTCTTTTTTTAGAATTTAGATTAGAGCTCGCTCTCTCAGTCCACTAGAAAGACAAGCCAATGCCAATACCAGGATTGGGAAACCCAAGGCCAGGGCTAAGGCAAAGCCAATGGCCAAGGCCAAGGCCAATGACAATTACAAAATACAAAATCCCCCAAATCTAAATAACGTACAAGCAACGGCTCGTTAGAGCCAGGGCAACTATCAACGGCTCGTAGAGCAACAAACAACGGCTAAAGCCAGATCAAATAATGTACGGCTAGAAGATGTCCAAGGAGAAATCAGAAATAAACCACCACATCGCGTAGATAAATCTGAAATCCGTTAATACGTTATTTCAGATTTATCATTGTACAAGCAACTCCACAAGCTTTAAAAGTAGATTATGAATTGTACACTTGACACTCACCTATTTTTTATAGATAGTAAGAATCTGTTTTTATTTGTCATTTCTTGTTCTAGTATTCTAATTAGCCTATTCTTTCTTTTTCATCGGTGGGGGATAATCCGTCCGTATCAAAGGTAGCTCATTCCTCTTGCTTCGGCACGCTTTGTTCCTAAAGATCCCTCTTTCATCGGTATTGAGCCTAACTAAAAGGTATCATCTGACTCTTCCTATCCTCGGGATCGGGCGGAGGCCTGAAATCAGTAGGGCAATAGCATAGCTATTATTGACCTGACCCCTATTACTTAAGCCTACTCTTTCTTCAAGATACGAAACGAGCAGCCGGAAACGGCTGTCCCTATTGTATTTTAGATGGAGTCATCAACAGGGCTAAGAATCTTACCTTTACTTAGAGAGGGGTAGCGGTACCACGCTCTTCCGTGCTCGTAGGTTGACTCCCCACTTTCCCAGCAGCTAACTTTCATGTTTGGCTTTTTCTCTTCCTTGGTTGCTTGCCCGAAGGAGATGGAAGGAGTGAATAGCCGTAGGCCGTACGCAGAAGAGAGAGAATCCGTCGGTCTTTAGAGTGCAGAGGGACTGACTTTCCTCGCATAAAATCCCGTATTTCTTTTTGCTTGTCTTTTTTAGAATCAGATAACTTTGTGGTAATAAAATAAGATAACCGTGGTGAATACGGGACCGGTGTCAAAAGAGACTAGAGCTTAGCCTCGTAGGGTAAACCAAACCATGCCTCGCAGCATTTATTTATTCTTTTCATTCTCAGAAAAATATCCAGAAAGACTGAACGCCAACCAAACAGGAAGCTTAATCCAATCCTCCACTTCGGAACGGGCTCGAGAGCTTCAATCAGACTTAGGGAGCGGGGAAAGCGGCAGAAGGGCGGTCTCCGGGTTGGAGGGGTAAATAGTTTGGAGTCTTCAAGGAGCCGCCCGGGGGGGAATTGAAGGGGGGTAACGATCCTTCTCTGCGGCCTTCCTTCCCTGCCCCAAAATTCCTTCAAGGAATTTAGTAAGGGGCAGACCTTAATCTGAATACGTATTGTTAATACTTCAAATTCAGTAATACAAAACTAACGTTTTGAACAACCTCATGATAGATACCATTAAAGGAGGTTTAAACAGGCCTTTAAGGCTCAATAAACGGGTATAGAGGGAGTTCCATTCATATTCACAATGATAAACCATGGGGGAAGAGCCTTAAAGAGAATTCAATTATTACTAAGCCCTGCCCCCTAACTTATCAAGAACAGAAACCGGACTCAACTGGACTTCACTGAGGGAAACACTGGACCGAGGGCGAAGCTCTGCTTTGCCCACCACCTCCCAGAGTATTAGCCGAGTTTTAGATGCCCTTAAAAGGACTTGAAGACCACTAAGGAATCGCTAGAAACAGTAACAAGTAGTCCAATGAGGACCGAAGTGAAAGAGAAGTTTTGGAGAAGATTGTTTGAAGGAAGCGATAGGACTGATCGGGTGATTAGTCAAAAAGGAAGACGCGTAGCGTCACATTACTCACGCACAACGGCTTCAACAAGAACTATATGAATAGCGTTGTAGCGCTAGTCTAAACTAGAAGCCGTTGCTTGTTCGATGACTGACCTTTCTATCCGCCTTTATAGAACTGCTAAATAACCTGAAAGCTATAAAGCAAGTCAGCACCAGCGCTAGCGTAGGGGCTGACCTATAAAGAGTAATGGGAGCCCTCGGCGATTGAGAGGAATGGTCCAATCGGTTGGTGAAATTAGTATTCTAAATATTCCCTATACCTTTCAACTTGATTTCCTTAACAAACTTCTAAATAACCTGAAAGAGAAGGGAAGGAGGAAACACAGGCTACTAGCAGAGTAGTACAACTTCACCCAGTATTCCAAATTCCTGTAGCTAAGACGAGACGGCTGTGATTGGCAGTAGGGATACTAAAAAGGGTCTTCCTCTGCCGGAGGTGTCTTTGAAAGAATATTCCTAGGGCCCTTGTTAATAGATAGAGGCAGACTAGTAAATCCCGGTGGGGTTCCCATAAATAACCAAGTTGGAATGGGATAGGGACCACCCGAACTACCGCCTCAAGAAGCGAGCTACCGGTTGACACCAATAATCTTAATGCCGGAACCGACAGAAACTCATTAGAATTTCTACTCGGGGATGGGAGGGCGCCTCGGCTCGCAGGGTAGACCAGCCAGGGACGATGGGGCGTGCCGGAAACACGCCATTGGAAAGCCTACGGGGAAAATAGTACCCGAGGGGCCAAAAGCTGAAATAGAGCATTTCTCCAGAGGCAAAAGAGGGAAATGCGACAGGCCAGAGGCTCAAATGCTTTATCTTCCTTGCAGGACAACCCTATAGAATAGGACTTCAAAGACAAATTCCTCCCCGCTAAACTAGACTTTCGACAGTGGCTCCATACGGTATCATAAGCCCAGGACTGGACTAGGAGGTAGTTGCGCCACTCATTCTCTTAGGTCGTCTCAAAGCGCTTAGTCTTGGGTCAACGAGCTTAGTGGAAAGGTCAGGGGTTTGATCAATAGCATCGATTCTTTCTTTCCCTCTACCCGACCTGCCCTGTCATGTCGGTATAGAAGTGTCATAGAGATGACTACTGATAGTTGAAGAAGGGGATCCGAGTCTGAACCTTCATCTTCTGACGCCAACTCCAAGCATTAGTCGATTAGCAGGGTTTCAGCGCTGAGTTGACAAACTAAAGGTCCGGGTCTCCGAGCTTAGCCGCTAGGCGAAGGGTAGACGGAAGAAGGTCTCCGAAAGCCCTCTTTCCAGCTTCGAGAAGAACGGGCACTCAAACCTATCTTTCATCAACCAAGAAAGCAAGAAGAGCGGCTTCAAGCCCAATCGAACATCAATCACTTCACGGACGCTATTGATTGAGTAGCCAACCCCAGCAAGAAGAAAGGGGAGCGGAAAGACACCGATTCCGACTCTAATCTCAGGCTTCATTGGTAAGGTAAGGAAGCTACGCAGCTCCAACATCGAATCGGGCAATTCCTCTTCAAGCCCTTGTGACATCAACAAACAAAGCGAGTTTAGGGCGAACAGCTGCTTTTTCGGAGATGACTTCTGTCAATAGGCAAGTAGCGCTTTTCATATGAGTAGTAGGGCGAGAGAAGATAGGGATTTCTCCCCTCTCTCTAAAATAGCTAGAGTATACTCGATAGCATATCGATGAGAGAGCCCGGCTTTGGGGATCCTAATTTCCGGGGTGGTATCTGTAATGGGTTAAGCTGTAATAAGCACGTACCTTTAATGGTTGGAAAGGGCCAGGAGATTCCAGTTCCTAGTTGATTCCCTCTTCCACCTTTTCTATCTATCATTAAAAGTAGGTAGGGTGGCCGTCGATCGATGAATTGAGAAAGATAGGACCGAGGATTCTATTGAAATAGACAAAGCTATCGATGGTCACATTGAGACGGAGGGAAGTATGCCCCCTTCTTCCTTTTTTTGTTCGGATGAGACGGCAGTGAGCAATCGATAGAGAGCAAGGGATGCTAGCGCTCTGATCCTAGTATTCCTCGCTTCAGTAGATTTAGGAAGCTTTGGCATCCGGACGTATTACGATAGCTAGACGGGGTGGGATTTTCTATCGGATGGTTATTCATCAAGTGGATCCTTTGCCTCTTACCTCAGTAGCTGGGCCCGGAAGGCGGTAACCGGCTTCGGTGAAAACTCTTCCAACAATCAATCGCGCTCTAGCCTCGCGTACGTAGGTAGCCTTTTGGCGCGCTATGTGCTGCTATGCGTATGCTTGC